TTTCGATTTAGCCAATGATCCAACCAGAGGCATAATTGGAACAATACTATCAAACTTCTTAATAGCATTATCGATTAAAAATGTATTTTCTAGCATTTGACCGCGTACCATTGAAGGCTTTAGCCGCACACTTGAACGATAACCCAGAAAGTCAAGGGAATGGTTGGATAATTGGTTTATTTTTATATAAATCCTTCCTGGGTGAGACCACAGGTAAAAATAAGATTTCCAGAAATTGACAAAGTAATATTTCCATTTAGTCATCAAAAGAAACGTCCCTTTTGAAGCAAGAATTGCTTTTCCTTGATACCTAACATAATGCATGAAAGAATCTTTGAACAACCATAAATTAACTTGAAAAGCCCTGGCAAAGACTTCTGCAAAATGCTCTATTTTTCCATAGAAATATATTCGTTCAATAAGGGCTCCAGAAGATATTGATCGTAAGTGAGAAGATTGGTTACGGAGAAAGAGGAAGCCAGATTCATATTCACATACATAAGAAGTATATAGGAAGAAGAATAGTCTGTGATTTCTTTTTGAAAAAAAAGAACTGGCTTTCTTTGAATTTGAAGTAATAATACTATCCCAATTATGACACTCATGAAGAAAGAATCTTAATAAATGCAAAGAGGAAGCATCTTTTATCCAATAGCGAAGAGCCTGAACCAAGATTTCCAGATGAGCTGGGTAAGGTATTAGTATATCTAATACATAATTTAAATGTGAAAAGTTGTCCTCTAAAAAAGAAAATATTGAATGAATTGATCGTAAATTATCGGATTTCACTACCCCTTTCCTTTCTAGGGAAGATATTAATCGCAGAGACAATGGAATTTCCATAATGGTTGAAGAAACCTCTGACATTACTTGCGAATAAAAACTCTTGTTGTGCCCCAAAAATGGAGTCTGTTTAGAATCATTAACATAAAGAATAAAATGATTCTGTTGATACATTCGAATGATTAAACGTTTCACAATTAGTAAACTGGATTTATTGTCATAACCTGCATTTTCCAACAAAATCGATCCATTTAAACCATGATCATGAGCAAGTACATAAATATACTCCTGAAAGATAAGGGGATATAAGAAGTAGTGAGATCTATCTAGCCCTAAATAGCTTTGGAATTTATCCATTTGAAATTTGATTTAAATTAAATTAAGGGTAGAGGATTTTGGGGGTTATAAATGATACATAGTGCGATACAGTCAAAACAAGGTATTATAGTACAAACCGAATAGATACCTCGGATACAGATAAAATTCTCAACAGATTCTCTATCCTATCTTTTTCCTTTGTTTTCATTATAGGATAACAAGATGATTAGAAATCCTTTACTTTTTTCAACCCAATCGCTCTTTTGATTTTGGAAATTTTTTTATCAATATACTGTTTCTTATACACATACTTCTCCATTATGGAATGGAGGATGGTAATATTTAGGATTCATTAAAAAATCAAGAATACATTCCTGGGAGAAAGCCTTCCCGTATTGGGCACTAATATTTTTTTAACGTCTAATTAGATCGGGTAATCATTCAAATTAAGAACGGAAGCTCGTTGCTTTTTCTTTCCCTATAATCAAAATGAAATTAATTGAAGCCATGGGGCCCTATCCATTTCTTAATTCGACCCAACTTAAAATTGACTTCTATTTGCCCCTTTGAATAATTTAAACGAAGGCTTTGTCTTGAGCCGGAAAGAATAAAATATTCTCAGAACTCTTAATTGATACGACATGCTATTTTTTCCATTCATTCCCTTTGAGGATCAGTCGTGGTCTTCCAAACTTTACCGATGGTATGGACGAATCCTTCGCTTCATCTAAATGTGTAAAAGATCCTAGCCGCACTTAAAAGCCGAGTACTCTACCGTTGAGTTAGCAACCCACATAGAAAAAGGATATGTAGATACAATCAGAATAAACAGAATAAAAAAATGATTAAATCAAACCATAAATCTACGTAATCTACGAAAAAATTTCCCGAAAAAGAAATAAATCAAAAGAAAGAAATGTAAAAAATGCTGGACTATCCCCTATTTCTAGGTTATCCACTTTTTCAACCAAAAATCCGAGTAGCAACGCTAATCCAACGAACCCATCATTTGAATCAACAGGTAAAAAATCAAACCTAAAACCTATGGGACAGAAATAAATAGAGCTGCTTATCACGATGAATTATATTTGTTCGATACAATATTGTCAATATAAAGGTTAATAAAAGAATACGATGGAAAAAGTACAAGAACTCAAATTGAAAAAAAGGAAAAAAAAAAGACTTGTGTTGGATTGGCACTGAATATGCATATATACTAAAATTTTTAGTTTAGGTGGAGAATAAATAAAGATAAAGTAGAAAAAGGATTTATGCAATCAATAGTGTATTGAATCCATATATAATAAGTCGAATAACGAACTTCGATTCCTTGTTTCTTACTTGGTATTAGAGTTCGAATGAAAACTGCAGGTAATGTCAGAATTTTCTATATTTGTAAGGATCCACCAAATAAGGTTTACTTAGAAAAAGATTCTATAAAAGCAATGATAAATAGATACGAAGATAGCAAGAAAATAAGTAGAGCAAGAAAAAAAATAAGGAAATAAAAAAACATAGTATAGAAAAGATATCCAAAATGATATAGAAATCACTATCCTATCCTTAGTTTTTATTTCCTTAATTTAATTGAATTTCATTTGATTAGAGCAAAGTTCCTTAAAAACCTCTGCCTTTTTTAAAATATCCTGAACAGTTCCTGTAGGCTGAGCGCCTTTTTCAAGGAAATAGAGAATAGCGGGAACGTTTAAATAAGTTTGATTCTTGATAGGATCATAAAAACCCACTTTCCGAAGATCTCTTCCTTCTCTTCGGGATCGAACATCAATTGCAACGATTCGATAGACGGCTCATCGGGATAGATGTAGATGAAAAAGAAACCCCCCCCTAGAACCGTATAAGAAGCTTTCTCCTCGTACGGCTCGAGAAAAAATGATTAGAAGTTTTGTCTATGGATAAAATTATAATAAATAGGAAAGGACTCCATAAAAAAATTAGTCTATAATTTAACTCATAGTCATTTTTTTTTTTTTTTTTTTTTTTAGCTTTCTTCCTGAAAAAAAATCATTTGTACTCATAACTCAAGTTCAAGAATTCTAAAATATCTTTAAAATATCTTAAAGATATTAATCTTTTTATTTTTTGAGTGGTCTTTAACCCTCCCTTTTTCGTCTCGTTTAAAATAGATTTGGATTCTGTATTTGGATCCGTGAGACAATTGAAGTGGCGTTTCCTTGTTCTGGGATCCTTTATCTTGGTTTTAAATCATTGGGTTTAGACATTACTTCGGTGCTTCTTAACCCTTTCAAAATGGTAGCAACATACCCCTTTTTGTGATTTCTTTCTATCAAAGAATCATACCGATGGTTTATTCGTGCACGATACACCGTGAATCGAAAAGTTTTAGCCGTTCCAACAAAAATTTTTGGATTTTCAAATTTGTTTAAAATTTGCTCGAATCGGATCCTTTCGATTTCTATATCGAAGATATACTTACGAAGTTGTTCCAATTTATTGATTGGCATTAACCCTAGATCGTTGCCCCTGAGAAATTAATCAATACTTTCTACTCGAGCTCCATCGCAAACTATTTACATTACAATTACAACCCAATAAAAAAAGAAGGGTTCTAGTAGAATAGAAAAACGACGTCGAGCCAAGAGCACCTTCATTCCTATATAAAATGGTGGATGTAAGAATAAGAATCCACAACGGATCGTGTCCTTCAAGTCGCACGTTGCTTTCTACCACATCGTTTTAAACGAAGTTTTACCATAACATTCCTCTAATTTCGAACCGGTATGGAATTGATTCAATTATGGAATCATGAATAGTCATTGGTTCAGTCGGTACAGAGACATAGTTATTTCTCTTTTTTCTTAGCTACAGCTACATAGATAATCAATATTTTTATGAATAAATATTAGCAAGACCCCGGCTTTTTTGTATGAATGGAACATTTTGATATAAATCTCTATCTCAAAAAATGTCTAACAGAAATATCCAGAAATCTAAATAGAGAAATAACATAACTAACAGAAATCACACGAATAAAGAAATTCTAAATAAATAAATTCTATTTGACTCTGCCTCTTCAAGTGACTCAATAAGATAGACTTACTAATTCCAACTTCCCAAAACTTCCCAAAGATTCAATCCATAAAGAATCATTACAAATCTTTCTACTTGAAAAAGTTTCTTACTTCTATATCATGATTTGAGCCAAGTTTTACAGTAAAGACTCCATTTGATTATCATAATAAAGATCATTTTTTCTTTTCGAATGGAATTCTCAATGATGTAAAGCAAATAATCTAAATAGATCGAACAATGAAAATAAATATAATTGTTAAATATTTAAAATGAAAATAAATATAATTGTTAAATATTTAAATTTTCATTTTTTAAGTAAGTATGAAAACCCTTTTTCACAAAAATAGAAAGACTTTTTGTCACTGAAATAGGATAACAATACATACCTGATAACAATACATACCTATAGGCTAAGCACTTCCTCTTTTATATGTATTTTCATATTTGAACCTGAGGTTAAGTAATCTTTCTACATCTCATCTTATCTTTATCAAAAGGGTTTAGTTACTTTTGCATGTCATTTGAACTCGATTTAGTTCAGTTTGTGAAAAATTCAGATATGATTCCGAAAAGAATCATTCAAAATAAAAAAAAGAAAGAGGAATACTATTCTATCCAATATTAGACCGTGAAACAGAACCTTGTTGAACAAAAAAGAAGTATTCGGGTACAGGGGATATGCTCTGGGACGGAAGGATTCGAACCTCCGAATAGCGGGACCAAAACCCGTTGCCTTACCGCTTGGCTACGCCCCATTTCTATTTTTATTGGACACTAATACTAATAAAGAATAATATTGGTATTAAGTGTTCGTCAATTCCAGTCCAACTATCTATAGAAAACCTTTCTTCTTTATAGAATTTATTATAGATATTATAGATTCGTTGCTAGGATTTTGACATGTGTATATCTAGAATTCAACTTAATTTATTGATCATTACATATAATTCAATTAAGATATTGTATGAAAGTATGATTTCTTCTAGTCTCCTTTGAGAATTGGAGGATTTTTGATTGAGTGGAAAAAGAAGGATTTTTTTGTCTACCTTACTTTCTTCATTTTTCCTTATATCAATAACTCAATCAAAATGCAATTATCTCGACGAAAAAAATGTCTGTTATGCTTAATATCTTTAGTTTGATCTGTCTTAATTCTGCCCTTTATCCGAGTAGTCTTTTCTTCGCCAAATTGCCCGAAGCCTATGCTTTTTTGAATCCAATCGTAGATGTTATGCCAGTAATACCCCTGTTCTTTTTTCTTTTAGCCTTTGTTTGGCAAGCTGCTGTAAGTTTTCGATAAGATCTTTAATAGTATCTTATAGAATTCATGTAGAATTCATGATTTATTCGAGAAAAATGATAACATTTGATAAGATCAAATAAGTCTGACAGTATGAACCTTCAATTCAAACATTGAAATGATCGAATAGCCGTGAGAAATCCGGCTCGCTCCATTTCCCGATTTTAATCCTTTTTCCTTTCCGGCAAAATACCTTATTAGCTTAGGGTCGCTTACAACATCTAATTGGGGGTATGAAAGTGATTTCTGGTAATCAAAGACTCTTTTGAAAAATTTCAACTTCACAACTTCATTTGAATTTCTGAACATTCTTTTCTATTTTAGAATTCATTTCTTGGTGTCAAAATAAGATATGTGATATAAAAATGGAGGATCTATTATCTTTTCTTTTCTCTCGTTTTTCTTTTTCAAAAAATGATCTTGGAGGTTGTGTAATGCTTACTCTCAAACTTTTCGTTTACACAGTAGTAATATTCTTTGTTTCTCTCTTCATCTTTGGATTCCTATCCAATGATCCAGGACGTAATCCTGGACGTGAAGAATAAATTGTTTTTCTTGCTTTATTTTACAATTTTCTTCATATTTTTATTTTCTTTTAGCTATTCCACACACTTAACTAGAAAAAAAATAGAAAGTCATCAACGGAAAGAGAGGGATTCGAACCCTCGGTACGAATAACTCGTACAACGGATTAGCAATCCGCCGCTTTCGTCCACTCAGCCATCTCTCCCAATTGAAAAAGATAATTACTATGTTACATTACACATCAAGTAAGGATTAAATTAAGTATTTCTTTCACATTCTTTATCGTTATTATAGAATTAGCAATTCCATTTAGATGCTCGAAAGATCAAAATAGAAAGATAAAAAAAGAAGACCTTCTTGCTTTTATTTTATTCGAAGTGCCTTTTTGGCCTGGCCCGGTCAATACCCAGCCGGGCCTTTTTTTGTTACAAAAAATTCCCTTCATTTTTTTATTTATAGGCAACATACTCTAAATAGCCAATTTAGTACCCGTGTAACAATTTCCGTTCTGGGGTTTACATATACTTATCATTTTTGTTATAATGGAAATTGAGAAGGATTTTTGATTCAAAAGAATAAATCAAGAAAAGGATAAATCAAGTATGTATCAATTTGTATTTTCTTATGTCGTTTGGCAAACCAAATTTTAGATTCAAATCCAAGAATCATTGACGAATTCTCAGTCAACGAATATCCCGTTTGTCATAAATTTTGGTTTTTTTGAGTGAAAATATACATTTGATTTTTCAATAGAAAAGTGAGGGGAAGCTTTTTGGCATTGTGTGTTTTGAGATACTATACAATCAATCGAAGGGACAATCAAAAGGGGAAAAGGGTTTTTTTCTAATTTTGATAAGTTTAGTTAGAAAAAGGATTCAAAAGGGGATGCAAGTACAATAAACTAAAATTGAGTAATCCAACAAAAAAGGTAAAAATTTCTCCTATTGTGTATCGTTTTGGCGGCATGGCCGAGTGGTAAGGCGGGGGACTGCAAATCCTTTTTCCCCAGTTCAAATCCGGGTGCCGCCTCATCAGCAAACGAATCGGAATCTCTTATTCTGTTCTGCTGATATAACTCAACCTAATTTTACCCAGCCAGAACAGAATAAGGGGACTGTTAATACTTGGTTGATTCTAAACATACGTTCTGGGGATTTTGTAAAAGATTGGAAATCGGAAATCTTTGAATCCAAAATGAAAAGAAAGATTTGATTTTAATGTTTGATTTTAATGGTCGAAGCAAGACTTCCCGATTCCTTTCTACTACTAATGTAATGTCTACTTATTGGGTCTTGATTGGAGATAATTTAACTACTGGTTGGGGGAAGTTCTTTCTATTTCTATACTGTGTAATCTACATATATAGGCTCGCGAGAATCTCTGAGTGTTCAGGCATTCAATCACTATTAGATTGAGATGGATAATTTATAGAAAAAAACATGAAAAAAATGATTCTTTTTTTTTTTTTTTTTAACCTCTCGTCAAAAGTATAATATACTATCTCCCAACTCCTTCAGAGAGACAATCGGGAAAGGGTACGGATTAGATCAAATAGGAAAAAGTTTGTAATAGATAGCAATTGATTTATTTTTACTTTGAAGGGCAAGAAAAAAAGGAATGTGCCCTCTTATTTTATTACTAGATGTTCCATTAGTAACATTCCTTTGTAGTTTTGATTTTTTATTTTACTTGTGTTTAGTCTTTCCCGATTATAAATCATATAGAAATTTTTGAAATGGATTTTTTGATTGGTTCATCAATAGTGTTCGCCCAGAATCCCTTTTTGACTCTGGACCATTTATTCTACTATTATTAGTGAGCAATAATGGAATAATTCTATCATAGAGATAAGGGACATAATTCACATGGATATAGTAAGTCTCGCTTGGGCTGCTTTAATGGTAGTCTTTACATTTTCCCTTTCACTCGTAGTATGGGGAAGAAGTGGACTTTAGAAGCACTCCTAATTTAGTTGAGGAATGAAACGGTATCAATTGTTTTATAGATCGTTCTGCAACGCATTTTTGATTTGAATTGAAATCATTTTCAAATCAAAATATCTTCGTTTCCAAATTCCATTGGATTATAGTGGATCAATGTATTCTATAACAGTAAAACAAAACAATTATTTCAGATTCATCGGAATAAATAGATGTATCAAAGAAATAGAATTGGGTCCTACGTAAATTCCATATATGGATTAATAACTACATATATTGAAGATAGAAGCTAATATAGTATACCAACTTTATTAGAAACAATTTTATACACTACTATAACACTAATAGAGAGTATGATAAGTAAGAAATCAATTTCTTACTTACCATACTCTCGGATCTCATAGAATACCGCCGATTATAGCCCGTTGATTTCATTTAAGGCGCAAAACAAAAATAGAATACTTTTCATTTGATTTCTTCAACTATTGATAAGAATTCAGAAGTCAAGTTTCATTTAAAGTAATTAATCATTTTGACTGGCTGTTTTTACGTAAATTATAAGTAGAAAAGCAGTAGGAATTAAAATGAACAGTGCAGTAGCAATAAATGCAAGAATATTTACTTCCATAATCTCATCGTTTTTTTTTTTCAAAATAACTCGGGATTTAATCCCATAGAGATGATAAATCTTTCACCTGTCAATTCAATGAATGCATTACCTATCGATGATCTTGAATCGGATCAATATCATGAATAACAATATCTGAGCTATTAAATTAATTCGTCGTCGAGAATTGAATAGTATAACATACGAACATCTTTTATCCATACTGAATCCAAAATGGGATTCCCGGACCAATCAAAAACCCCTTTACTTTATTTATCCTTCTTTTCTTTATTTTCTATAACCTACCTTCCTTAGGTCTTCCTTATAGAACCATCAAACGAACTCTAACCACCCGCCCCAACTACAAAAACCCAACAAACAATACAAGCGAAGTGGAAAAAGAGAGGAATTAGGTTCTAAATTTTAATGATCTAAATTTCTTTGGAAGACAAATAAGTATGAGAAAGATGAGTCGCGGGAGAAAAGATGGAATATTCTATCAACTTCACTATTTTAGTTATTTTTTAGTTTAGGGTTTGTTCTTTCTTCGACAGAATCCTGAAAAAAAGAAGGGAAACCCCTTCGGAATTCAATTATGCTCTCTGTCCCTTCTTTCACAGAAAATCGAGAGGCGAATTGATGTACTTATTGGATCCGTCGGGACTGACGGGGCTCGAACCCGCAACGTCCGCCTTGACAGGGCGGTGCTCTTGCCTATTGAACTACAATCCCAGGGAAATAAGAAGAGATCTAGCAGAAATTTTGGATTCTTTTTTATTCTCTCGTATCAGGTATTTTTTCGTATCAGGTATTTTTTAAGAACAAGAGGGTTCTACCATCTGATAGTAGATTGACAAATTGTTGGGCCGAGCTGGATTTGAACCAGCGTAGACATATTGTCAACGAATTTACAGTCCGTCCCCATTAACCACTCGGGCATCGACCCAACGCCTAATTCATTTTAGACGTTCCATAATCAACTTCCTTTCGTCTCCCAGGCAGATTTGACAAATACATATCACTTTATATAAAATACAAAGTCCCACTGAGTAGACTATTAGAAGGACTTGACAAAGATGGATCACTTGATAGAAAATCCCACTCCTATAGTCTTGAGTATTGGTATACCCCTAGAGGGACTTGAACCCTCGTTTTCTCCGTGAAAGAGAGAGGTCGTAACCACTGGACCATAGGGGCCTTTGGCCACCTTACCTTAATATAACTCAGACCTTTTGGAGATGTGAATCAAACCGAAAAACTCGTTAACTATTCTGGAGGTTAATGGTAATCAAATCAAACTTTACCATTCAATTACAACCTTGAAACTTGATTTCATTGGTCTTTCTCGTCTTTATATCTCTCATTCACAAAGGGTTCTGCGTTGGATCCAAGATCCTTTACTATCCAGTGGATTCAAGGTGCTTTACCAAAATAGTATTTGACCACTTAAATTATATTGCGCCCTAAGTCATACTG